CCGATTCAATCGGGGGATCGAATTGATTATAGAAACATGAGTTTAATTAGTCGATTTATTAGTGAACAAGGAAAAATATTATCAAGACGTGTGAATAGATTGACCTTGAAACAACAACGATTAATTACTCTTGCTATAAAACAAGCTCGTATTTTATCTTTGTTACCTTTTCTCAATAATGAAAAACAATTTGAAAGAGCCGAGTCGACCGCTAGAACTACTGGTTTTAAAGCCCGAAATAAATAGGCTTACTTTTTCTTCACTTGAATCATAATTACAAGAATCTAGATTTGAGTGAATCTAGATTTGAGTATCGTGTCGTAAGAAAAAAATGAATCGGAAAAAAAGAAATCTGTTTTTATTGAATTGAACGTGTTCATTCATTTTGACTACTTTAGCATATTTTCTCATACTAATTTCTACTCTACCTTCCCGGAGTTCATTCTCCGGGTAACTCAATTTAAATTATTCTGGTGGATTCTTTCCAATCTACTTCCTTTATGATTTCGTTCGAAATCATATAAAGACAATTCCTATTTGATATAGCTATTTGTGCAAGTATTTTACGGTTAAGAAGCAACTGTCTCTTGTACAGATCGTGTATTAATCTACTATAACTATAGGATACTCCCCTTTCGCGAATTACTGCGTTTATCCTAGTGATCCACAAACGACGAAAATCTCTCTTTTTCCTATCCCTATCCCGATGAGCCGAAACTAAAGCTCTTATTTTCTGTTGAGTAATAGTTCTAGTAAGCCTTGAATGAGCCCCTCGAAAGCTTGATGCAAATAAACGAATTTTTTTTCTACGTCTCCGAGCTATATATCCCCGTTTAATTCTGGTCATTGAATAAATGAAACTTTGACGAATAACTAATTGATTGCCTTTCTTTCAGTTATTCTTTTACCCTTCCTAGTCTATTAATAACAAAACGGATTTTTCCAATGTATAAAATAAAAATTCCAATGGCTTTGGCTACTCTAACCTTCCCGACCACGATTTTTTTTTTAGGTATTTCACTGCGAAATAAGACAGAAATAAGAAATTATATTTTCCTAGGTACCAAAAATATAGTAAATAAAAGAAATAAAAAAAGAAATAGTGGGTTCCTTCGTTTCTATGGTTACTTCTTAAACGGTGAGGTCTTCTCTATACACCGGAGCCTTTACTTTATACTTTAATTTAATATTTAATCAACTTATTGATGTTATTGGGAACTTGTATAGTTCACACGCTTTGGCTCTACCCATGAATTATCCAGTAATAGGTCTTTCACAATCAGATCTATCTATACAGTAACGGTATTTAATTATGAAAGTTTGCTGGGTAGCTGACCCTCTTAGTCCGTTCTTGCCAGATTGGGAGCCTACCTAATCTTTATGTTTTATGCTTTTTAAATAAGATTTACTCCGCTTAATGGATAACCATTTGTTACCAATGGAGAATTTCTTATCATCTTAAATTCAGGTGATTGGATTTACACCAACGGAAACCATAAACTTCATACACAATAGGGGATATGTTAGAGTTTTTTTTTTTTTTTGAATAATGGATGGAGTTCCTTTTTCCATCCTATCCCATTCACCGGTACTGATCATTGATACTGTAAAAGTAGTTTTCTTGCTTTTGTGCCAGCTCATGATCTAAACGAGTCGCACATACACCCTAGTACATGTTCCTCGACGTTGAGGGCACCCCCGAAGAGCGGGGGATTTTGTGACATTTCTGATTGGCTGTCTTGTATTTCTAATAAGTTGTTTAATAGTTGGCATCTTGAATCGTATACATAATATGATGGGTTGGTTTAGATTGATCCTAACCGAATGATGGTGAATTACTTCTATTTAATAGAATATTCAATTCGAAGATAAAATCTCAAATCACAGATTTGCGCGAAATCCATGTTATTTTCCTTGAACCGCTACAAAATCAACAATTCCATAAGCTTGGGCTTCTGTTGCTGACATAAAAATATCTCTTTCCATATCTTCGGATACAACCCAGAAGGGTTTGCCCGTTCTTTCTGCATAAACCCTTGTGAGGGTTTCACGCAGTTTCAGCAGTTCTCCCGCTTCCACGACAAATTCGCCTACTTGTGCCATATAAAAACCACTAGCAGGTTCATGCATCATTACCCTGATGATATAACAAAATAAAAGCTTCTCCTATCTCGTATGATAAAGCAAAGAAAAAAGAAAGATAAAGAATAGAAAAAAGATAGAATTGACCAACCGTACAGGCATCTTTTGTGCATACGGCTCTACAAAAAAATTTACCCCCCTCCTTTCTATTGAAGAAAGAGAAAAATAGAATCTATCAGACTCAAATGGGTAAATAATCAAATTGCCATCCTTCCTTTCGGAGTAGTTCAAAAATACTATGATGGCTCCGTTGCTTTATATGTTTATTTTTTCTTTTTTTTTTTTTTTCTGTGATTCAGCAATCCCAAAGTTTCTTTTTAATCCGATCAAATAAGGAAAAAATATTTTTTTTGTACTCTTTCATAACATAAATATTGTTAAGAACTCTCCGGCATGAAAACAAAAAAGTTTGTGACGCTGAACTGAACTCCCGATAGATAAGAGAAAATCGGAAATACCCCTTATCTCATACTACTCTCTCGATACAGAATCTAATGTTTTGAAAAAAAAAACAATACAAAAATTTCTCATATCGAATTCGAAGTGCCATGCTATTATTACTTAGTATTCATATGGCGAAGGCATAGTCTTCTTTTTTCTCTCAAATAAAAACCTCATTGGCGCCAAGCGTGAGGGAATGCTATACGTTTGTTAAGTTGTCCTCCGACCAGGATAAAAGATCCCATTGAAGCAGCTAATCCTAGGCATACTGTATGGATATCTGGTTGCACAAATTGCATAGTATCATAAATGGCGATCCCAGGTATTACCCAGCCCCCAGGAGAGTTTATAAACAAATACAGCTCTTTGGTCTCATCCTCCATACTGAGATATATCATAAGACCAATAAGTTGATTCGAAAGCGTAGTATTAATCCCTTGGCCTAAAAAAAGTAATCTTTCTCGATAAAGTCGGTTGATTAGGGTAAAATTGTATCCCTTAGGAACCGTACATGCGCCTTTTGATGCATACGGTTCAAAAAAATTATGAATCAATGTATAGATTCCAGTCCTCTTTCTTTTTTCTAGAAAGGTTCTTTCTTATTTCTAACGAAAGGGCTTTTCTTCGATTTTTCAATAAAGACGAGTTTTTACTCCTTTTTTATATTTTCGATTTTCCATTATAAAATTCGAAGTTATAAGAAAGGGTCATTAAACTTATCGAATTAACTTCTCATTGATGTATTCTTTCATCGAGATTTAATCCAAACCGCGATGTTATTTTCTTGTTCCTGAATGGGTCTTTTTCATCTTTTTAGGTTTATGCTCTACTCCGGGTAAAGATCCGCCCGATTTGGATTTGTACATATAGGACAAATGCTCCCATTACCATTTCTTTTTGTATTTCTTTTTTTTTTTTTTTCAATTCATTTTATACAAGTATTTATTAGAGTTGAGATAACTTTGCTTGACAATTAGGATCTCTTTACAAAGAAAAATATGAATAGCAATCATAGATATTTTACCAATCCAATTGGGTTTTTTCTAAACGGAGCCTGGATACTTCATTTTTTTAGTCCAACCAAGCCAACCATAAATTATTCGAATTGAATTATTCTAATTGATAATAGTAATATGAATTAATAGTAATATGAATCCCCTCAAAAATGGATCTAATTGCACTTCACGCTCCAAATTTTTGACGATTCAATTTATCTTTCTTGGGTGAAACGGGGGATATCTCGATCGGGGGAGAGAACGGGGGAATACCATATGACCCAATATATCTGACAAGTCGCACTATATGTCAATCCAAGATGAAATTGCATATCCAGGAAGTTTGAATATAACTCTTGGAACACCAATAGGCATTAAATGAAAGAAAGAATTAAATACTATATTTCACTTTGAGGTGGAAACGTAACAATTTTTTTTATTGTCTTTATAATATTCATATTGGTTTTTATCGTATTTATTTTATCCCTAGATTCTAAAAATTCATAAAGAAAGACAGAATGAATAAACTCAAATTATTACGAATAGGTCTTTCTAATGATAAATAAGTATAGACTCATTCGCTCATAGAAAATGGGATCAACTCCCCCATTGCGTATTGGTACTTATCGAGTATAGAATAAATCTGCTTCTCTTTGTTCCTACGAACAGAATTGTTCCATTATTACCAACAGAAACAGAATGGAAACCCTTGTTCGGAAATAATCGACTCAACAAGAGTGGTCCATAGGATAGTCATATTATAGTCTTTTCAAATGCAATAAAGTTACGTAGTGTCCATTTATCTTTGATATAAGGGGTATTTCCATGGGTTTGCCTTGGTATCGTGTTCATACCGTTGTATTGAATGATCCCGGTCGGTTGCTTTCTGTTCATATAATGCATACAGCTCTGGTTGCTGGTTGGGCCGGTTCGATGGCTCTGTATGAATTAGCAGTTTTTGATCCTTCTGATCCTGTTCTTGATCCAATGTGGAGACAGGGTATGTTCGTTATACCCTTCATGACTCGTTTAGGAATAACCAATTCATGGGGCGGTTGGAGTATTACAGGTGGGACTGTAACGAATCCAGGTATTTGGAGTTACGAAGGTGTAGCGGGAGCACATATTGTGTTTTCTGGCTTATGCTTTTTGGCAGCTATCTGGCATTGGGTGTATTGGGATCTAGAAATATTTTGTGATGAACGTACAGGAAAACCCTCTTTGGATTTGCCAAAGATCTTTGGGATTCATTTATTTCTCTCAGGGGTAGCTTGTTTTGGTTTTGGTGCATTTCATGTAACAGGCTTGTATGGTCCCGGAATATGGGTTTCCGATCCTTATGGACTAACAGGAAAAGTACAACCTGTAAATCCAGCGTGGGGCGTGGAAGGTTTTGATCCTTTTGTTCCAGGAGGGATAGCC